GTCCTTGTAGCTTACACAAAGCATGGCACTGAAGATGCCAAGACGGCTGTCACACCCACCCAAGGACAAAAGACTTAGTCCTAACCTTACTGTTGGTTGTTGCTAGATTTATACATGCGAGTATCCGCGATCCAGTGTAGATGCCCTAGGCACCCTAACCCCCAGGTCGATAGGAGCGGGCATCAGGCACACACTTTCTTAACCGTAGCCCAAGACGCCTAGCAGTTGCCACACCCCCACGGGCATTCAGCAGTAATTAATATTAAGCAATGAGTGTAAACTTGACTTAGTCATAGCAATCTAAGGGTCGGTAAATCCTGTGCCAGCCACCGCGGTCATACAGGAGACCCAAATTAACATTATAACGGCGTAAAGAGTGGTAGCATGTTATCCAAGTAGCTAAGATTAAAAAGCAACTGAGTTGTCACAAGCCCAAGATGCGTCATAAGGCCTCTATTCAAAGAAAATCTTAGACCAACGATCAATTGAAGCCACGAAAGCCAGGACCCAAACTGGGATTAGATACCCCACTATGCCTGGCCCTAAATCTTGATGCTCGATCTAACCGGAGCATCCGCCCGAGAACTACGAGCACAAACGCTTAAAACTCTAAGGACTTGGCGGTGCTCCAAACCCACCTAGAGGAGCCTGTTCTGTAATCGATGATCCACGATATACCTGACCATCCCTTGCCAAAAACAGCCTATATACCGCCGTCTCCAGCCCACCCACCATGAAGGCCCAACAGTGGACGCAATAGCCATACCACGCTAATAAGACAGGTCAAGGTATAGCCCATGGGATGGAAGCAATGGGCTACATTTTCTAAACTAGAACATAACGGCAAAGGCACATGAAACTGTACCTGGAAGGCGGATTTAGCAGTAAAGAGGGATTAGCGAGCCCTCTTTAAGCCGGCCCTGGAGCACGTACATACCGCCCGTCACCCTCCTCAAAAGCGACCCCCCCCCCCCCATAAATAATAAGCGACCCAGCCAAAGAGGAGGTAAGTCGTAACAAGGTAAGTGTACCGGAAGGTGCACTTAGGACACCAAGACGTAGCTTAAACAAAGCATTCAGCTTACACCTGAAAAATGCCTGCTTACACCAGGTCGTCTTGATGCCAAACTCTAGCCCAACATACATGACACGGAATAACAAAGCTACTCCTAATACTTAACCAAAGCATTTGCTAGTCCCAGTATAGGCGATAGAAAAGACACCATTGGAGCGATAGAGACCACGTACCGTAAGGGAAAGATGAAATAGAAGTGAAAAACCCTAAGCTATAAACAGCAAAGATCAACCCTTGTACCTTTTGCATCATGGTCTAGCAAGAAAAACCAAGCAAAATGAATTTAAGTTTGCCATCCCGAAACCCAAGCGAGCTACCTATGAGCAGCTATCATGAGCGAACCCGTCTCTGTGGCAAAAGAGTGGGATGACTTGTAGGTAGAGGTGAAAAGCCAATCGAGCTGGGTGATAGCTGGTTGCCTGTGAAACGAATCTAAGTTCACTCTTAATTCTTCTCCAAGGAAACATGAACCCTAATGAAGCGAATTAAGGGCTATTTAAAGGAGGTACAGCTCCTTTAAAAAAGAATACAATCTCTACGAGCGGATAAATAACCCCATACTACATACCCCTGTGGGCCCTCAAGCAGCCATCAACAAAGAGTGCGTTAAAGCTCAGTACTAAAAAATATAAAATCCATATGACTCCCTCCTCATTAACAGGCTAACCTATAACCAATAGGAGAATTAATGCTAGAATGAGTAACCAGGGTTCTCCCTCTTCGACGCAAGCTTACATCTGTACATTATTAACAAGTACCCAATATACGACAAATCAAACAAGCAGAGTATTAACCACCTTGTTAACCCGACAAAGGAGCGTCCTCTAAGAAAGATTAAAACCTGTAAAAGGAACTAGGCAAATCGTCAGGGCCCGACTGTTTACCAAAAACATAGCCTTCAGCAAACCTATAGACAAGTATTGAAGGTGATGCCTGCCCGGTGACATAGTTTAACGGCCGCGGTATCCTAACCGTGCAAAGGTAGCGCAATCAATTGTCCCATAAATGGGGACCTGTATGAATGGCTAAACGAGGTCTTAACTGTCTCTTACAGGCAATCGGTGAAATTGATCTCCCTGTACAAAAGCAGGGATAAACACATAAGACGAGAAGACCCTGTGGAACTTCAAAATCAGCAGCCACCCCAAATTACATACCAACCCACCCCGGGCTCACTTATTCAACGGGCTACTGGCTTGCACTTTTTCGGTTGGGGCGACCTTGGAGCAAAACAGAACCTCCAAATCTTGGACCATACCTCTAGACTAAGAGCGACCTCTCAACGTGCTAATAGCAACCAGATCCAATATAATTGAACAATGGACCAAGCTACCCCAGGGATAACAGCGCAATCTCCTCCAAGAGTCCATATCGACGGGGAGGTTTACGACCTCGATGTTGGATCAGGACATCCTAGTGGTGCAGCCGCTACTAAGGGTTCGTTTGTTCAACGATTAACAGTCCTACGTGATCTGAGTTCAGACCGGAGCAATCCAGGTCGGTTTCTATCTATGATGAGCTCTTCCCAGTACGAAAGGATAGGAAAAGCGAGGCCAATACCACAAGCAAGCCTTCGCCTTAAGTAATGAAACCAACTAAATTACGAAAGGCTATCACTTCCCCCCACGTCCTAGAAAAGGACCAGCTAGCGTGGCAGAGCTCGGCAAATGCAAAAGGCTTAAGTCCTTTAAATCAGAGGTTCAAATCCTCTCCCTAGCTTTACTGTACCCTAATGACCAAATACCCCCTACTGATCAACCTTATTATAGCCCTCTCCTATGCACTCCCCATCCTAATTGCAGTAGCCTTCCTAACATTAGTAGAACGTAAAATCCTAAGCTACATGCAAGGCCGAAAAGGCCCAAACATCGTCGGACCATTCGGCCTTCTCCAGCCCCTAGCCGACGGAGTAAAACTATTCATCAAAGAGCCAATCCGCCCATCGACATCTTCCCCCATTCTATTTATTATAACTCCTGTCCTAGCCCTCCTTATTGCAATCTCAATCTGAACCCCACTACCCCTACCTTTCCCACTTGCAGATCTTAACCTGGGCCTACTCTTCCTACTAGCCATATCCAGCCTAGCGGTCTACTCCATTCTATGGTCAGGCTGAGCATCCAATTCAAAGTACGCACTAATCGGAGCTCTCCGTGCCGTAGCACAAACCATCTCCTACGAAGTCACCTTAGCAATCATCCTACTATCCATCATCCTACTAACCGGCAACTACACTCTCGGCACCCTCGCAACTGCTCAAGAACCACTCTATCTTATCTTCTCCTGCTGACCCCTAGCCATAATATGATACGTATCTACACTCGCTGAAACAAATCGCGCCCCCTTCGACCTAACAGAAGGAGAATCCGAGCTAGTTTCTGGCTTCAACGTGGAATATGCAGCAGGCCCATTCGCCCTATTCTTCTTAGCTGAATATGCCAACATTATGCTAATAAACACACTCACCGCTATTCTATTCTTCAACCCAAGTCTATTCGACCTACCCCAAGAACTATTCCCACTAGTACTAGCTACAAAAACCCTGCTACTTTCAGCAGGGTTCCTATGAATCCGTGCCTCATACCCACGATTCCGATATGACCAACTAATACACCTCCTATGAAAAAACTTCCTACCACTCACACTAGCCCTATGCCTCTGACACACTAGCCTACCAATCTGCTACGCAGGACTACCCCCATACCTAAGAACCCCAAGAGGAAATGTGCCTGAACATAAGGGTCACTATGATAAAGTGAACATAGAGGTATACCAATCCTCTCATTTCCTATGAACTTTAGAAAAGCAGGACTTGAACCTGCACTAGAGGGATCAAAACCCTCTATACTCCCTTTATATTATTTTCTAGTAGGGTCAGCTAAATAAGCTATCGGGCCCATACCCCGAAAATGATGGTTCAACTCCTTCCCCTGCTAATGACCCCCCAAGCAAAACTAATCTTCATCACTAGCCTATTTTTAGGCACAACCATCACAATCTCTAGTAACCACTGGATTATAGCCTGAGTTGGACTAGAAATCAACACCCTCGCCATCCTGCCCCTAATCTCAAAATCTCACCACCCCCGGGCCATCGAAGCTGCAACTAAGTACTTCCTAACTCAAGCAACTGCCTCCGCCCTAGTATTATTTTCCAGCATAACTAACGCATGACACACCGGGCAATGAGACATCACCCAACTAACCCACCCGACATCATGCTTGATCCTAACTTCTGCCATTGCAATAAAACTAGGACTAGTCCCATTCCACTTCTGATTCCCCGAAGTACTCCAAGGTTCTCCTCTTATCACCGGCCTCCTCCTATCCACAGTCATAAAATTCCCACCAATCACCCTCCTTTTTATAACATCCCCCTCACTAAACCAAACCCTACTCACATCTATGGCCCTCCTCTCAACAGCCCTAGGAGGATGAATAGGACTAAACCAAACACAAATTCGAAAAATCTTAGCATTCTCCTCCATCTCCCACCTAGGCTGAATAACCATCATCATCTCCTATAACCCCAAACTCACACTACTAAACTTCTACCTATACACTCTAATAACCGCAGCTGTATTCCTCACCCTAAATTCAATCAAAACCCTAAAACTATCGACTCTAATAACCACATGATCAAAAACCCCTGTACTAAGTGCAATACTCTTCCTAACTCTACTATCCCTCGCAGGACTTCCTCCCTTAACGGGCTTCCTACCAAAATGGCTCATTATCCAAGAACTAACTAAACAAGACATAATCATAGCAGCAGTAGCAATCTCTATACTATCTTTACTAGGCCTATTCTTCTACCTCCGCCTAGCATACTGCGCTACAATTACACTCCCACCTCACACCACAAACCACATAAAACAATGGCGTATCAACAAACCAACCAACGCCATAATCGCCATCCTAGTCACCACATCAACCATGCTTCTCCCTATCTCCCCCATGATTCCCACCATCATTTAAGAAACTTAGGATTACTTAAACCGAAGGCCTTCAAAGCCTTAAACAAGAGTTAGACCCTCTTAGTTTCTGCTAAGATCCGCAGGACACTACCCTGCATCTCCTGAATGCAACCCAGGCACTTTAATTAAGCTAGGACCTTTCCCTCAACCCTAGACAGATGGGCTTCGATCCCATAAAAGTGTAGTTAACAGCTACATGCCCTAACCAACAGGCTTCTGCCTACAGACCTCGGCGCAGATTAATGCACATCGATGAGCTTGCAACTCACCATGAATTTCACTACAAAGTCGATAAGAAGAGGAATTGAACCTCTGTAAAAAGGACTACAGCCTAACGCTTACACACTCAGCCATCTTACCTGTGACATTCACCAACCGATGATTATTCTCAACCAACCACAAAGACATCGGTACCCTCTATCTAATCTTCGGCGCATGAGCCGGAATAGTAGGTACCGCCCTAAGCCTGCTTATTCGAGCAGAACTAGGCCAACCCGGAGCCCTCTTGGGAGACGACCAAGTCTACAACGTAATCGTCACAGCCCATGCCTTCGTAATAATCTTCTTCATAGTAATACCAATTATGATCGGAGGATTCGGAAACTGACTAGTCCCCCTAATAATTGGAGCCCCTGACATAGCATTCCCCCGAATAAACAACATAAGCTTCTGACTCCTTCCCCCATCCTTCCTCCTACTACTAGCTTCCTCCACAGTAGAAGCAGGGGCAGGAACTGGCTGAACCGTATACCCCCCTCTAGCTGGTAACCTGGCCCACGCAGGCGCCTCAGTAGACCTAGCTATTTTCTCCCTACATCTGGCAGGAATTTCATCTATTCTAGGAGCTATTAACTTTATTACAACAGCAATCAACATAAAACCTCCCGCCCTATCACAATACCAAACTCCCCTATTCGTCTGATCCGTACTAATCACCGCAGTCCTGCTCCTCCTGTCCCTTCCAGTACTCGCCGCAGGAATCACAATACTACTCACAGACCGCAACCTAAACACCACTTTCTTCGACCCAGCAGGAGGAGGAGACCCTGTACTTTACCAACACCTATTCTGATTCTTCGGCCACCCAGAAGTATACATTCTAATTCTCCCAGGATTTGGAATCATCTCACACGTCGTAGCTTACTACGCAGGCAAAAAAGAGCCATTCGGCTATATAGGAATAGTATGAGCCATGCTCTCTATCGGATTCCTAGGGTTCATCGTATGGGCCCACCACATATTCACCGTAGGAATGGACGTGGACACCCGAGCATATTTCACATCCGCCACAATAATCATCGCAATTCCCACCGGTATCAAAGTATTCAGCTGACTAGCAACACTGCATGGAGGAATTATCAAATGAGACCCACCCATATTATGAGCACTAGGCTTCATCTTCCTATTCACTATTGGAGGATTAACAGGCATCGTACTAGCAAACTCCTCTCTAGACATCGCCCTGCACGACACCTACTATGTAGTAGCCCACTTCCACTACGTCCTATCAATGGGAGCAGTATTCGCCATCCTAGCGGGCTTCACACACTGATTCCCGCTATTCACCGGATACACACTTCACTCCACATGAGCTAAAATCCATTTCGGAGTAATATTTGTAGGTGTCAACCTCACCTTCTTCCCACAACACTTCCTAGGCCTAGCAGGCATGCCACGACGTTACTCAGATTACCCAGACGCCTATACACTATGAAACACCATCTCCTCTGTAGGTTCACTAATCTCCCTAACAGCCGTAATCATACTAGCATTCATCATCTGGGAAGCTTTCGCATCCAAACGCAAAGTCCTACAGCCAGACCTAACAAGCACAAACATTGAATGAATGCACGGCTGCCCACCCCCATTCCACACCTTCGAAGAACCCGCCTTTGTCCAAGTACAAGAAAGGAAGGAGTCGAACCCCCATATGTTGGTTTCAAGCCAACCGCATAAACCACTTATGCTTCTTTCTCATAAGAGATGTTAGTAAAAACAATTACATAGCCTTGTCAAGGCTAAATTACAGGTGAAAATCCCTGTACATCTCAACACATAAACATGGCCAACCACTCACAACTCGGATTTCAAGACGCTTCATCCCCTATTATAGAAGAACTCGTACAATTCCACGACCACGCTCTAATGGTCGCCCTAGCTATCTGCAGCCTAGTTCTCTACCTTTTAACCGTCATACTTACACAAAAACTCTCATCAAACACAGTTGACGCACAAGCAATTGAACTAATCTGAACAATCCTCCCAGCTGCCGTATTAATCACCCTTGCTCTCCCATCACTACGAATCCTATACATAATAGACGAAATCAACCAACCAGACCTCACCCTAAAAGCTATCGGTCATCAATGATACTGAACCTACGAGTACACTGACTTCAAAGACCTCACATTCGACTCTTACATAACACCGACAACAGAACTCCCACTAGGACACTTCCGGCTTCTAGAAGTAGACCATCGAGTAATTGTCCCAACAGACTCCACCGTCCGAGTAATCGTTACCGCTGATGACGTTCTACATTCATGAGCCGTGCCTAGCCTAGGCGTAAAAACCGACGCAATCCCAGGACGTCTAAACCAAACCTCTTTCCTAACCCCCCGGCCCGGAGTATATTACGGCCAGTGCTCAGAAATCTGCGGAGCAAACCACAGTTTCATGCCCATCGTAGTAGAGGCTGTCCCACTCGCCAACTTCGAAAGCTGATCCTCCTTAACACCATCTTAACCATTAAGAAGCTATGGAACAGCGCTAGCCTTTTAAGCTAGAGAAAGAGGACTCACCCTCCTCCTTAATGACATGCCACAACTAAATCCAAATCCTTGATTTTTTATCATGCTCTCTACATGATTAACATTCTCCCTAATCATCCAACCCAAGCTCTTATCCTTCGTATCCACAAACCCTCCATCCAACAAAGCTCCCACAACCTATAGCACCACTCCCTGAACCTGACCATGAACTTAAGCTTTTTTGACCAATTCTCAAGTCCCTCCTTACTAGGAATCCCCCTAATTCTTATCTCAATAACATTTCCAGCCCTGCTACTGCCATCCCTCGATAACCGATGAATTACTAATCGACTCTCAACCATCCAACTATGGTTCATCAACCTAGTCACAAAACAACTAATAACCCCACTAAACAAAAAAGGGCACAAATGAGCACTAATCCTAACATCACTAATAATCTTCCTCCTACTAATCAACCTACTAGGCCTACTACCATACACCTTTACTCCAACCACCCAATTATCCATAAACCTAGCCCTAGCCTTCCCCCTATGACTGGCCACACTCCTCACAGGAATACGAAATCAACCTTCTATCTCTCTAGCCCATCTCCTACCAGAAGGTACCCCCACTCTATTAATTCCAGCTCTCATCCTAATCGAAACCACAAGCCTCCTCATCCGCCCTCTAGCACTAGGCGTACGCCTAACAGCAAATCTCACAGCAGGCCACCTCCTTATCCAACTCATTTCAACAGCCACCGTAACCCTCTTTTCAACAATACCCCTAGTCTCCCTCCTAACTTTCTTAGTCCTCTTCCTCCTAACAATCCTAGAAATTGCCGTAGCCATAATCCAAGCCTACGTCTTCGTACTACTATTAACCCTATACCTTCAAGAAAACATCTAACCCACACAATGACACACCAAGCACACTCATACCACATAGTAGACCCAAGCCCATGACCTATTTTCGGAGCAGCCGCCGCTCTCCTCACCACCTCCGGCCTAACCATATGATTCCACTACAACACCCCTTACCTCCTGATCATTGGCCTTTTAACTACTATCCTAGTAATATTCCAATGATGACGAGATATCGTACGGGAGAGTACATTCCAAGGGCACCATACCCCCACAGTCCAAAAAGGCCTACGTTACGGCATAATCCTATTTATCACGTCCGAAGCCTTTTTCTTCCTAGGATTCTTCTGAGCTTTCTTCCACTCAAGCCTAGCTCCAACCCCAGAACTAGGAGGACAGTGACCCCCCGTAGGCATTAAACCCCTAAACCCAATAGAAGTGCCCCTCCTAAATACTGCCATCCTTTTAGCTTCCGGAATCACCGTTACATGAGCCCACCACAGCATCATAGAAGCACGCCGAAAACAAGCAATCCACGCCCTCACTCTCACAATCCTCCTAGGCTTCTACTTCACAGGCCTACAAGGCATAGAATACTACGAAGCCCCATTCTCCATCGCAGATAGCGTTTACGGCTCTACATTCTTTGTCGCCACCGGATTCCATGGCCTCCATGTAATCATCGGCTCCACATTCCTATTAGTATGCCTCCTACGCCTAATTAAATACCACTTCACACCAAACCACCATTTCGGCTTCGAGGCAGCAGCCTGATACTGACACTTTGTAGATGTCGTCTGACTTTTCCTCTACATAACCATCTACTGATGAGGATCATACTCTTCTAGTATATTTATTACAATCGACTTCCAATCCTTAAAATCTGGTTAAACCCCAGAGAAGAGTAATGAACATAATCACATTTATAATCTCCCTCTCCTTAACCCTAAGCCTCATCCTAACCGCATTAAACTTCTGAATCGCCCAAATAAACCCAGACTCAGAAAAACTATCACCATACGAATGCGGCTTCGACCCACTAGGCTCCGCCCGGCTGCCTTTCTCAATCCGATTCTTCCTAGTAGCCATCCTATTCCTACTATTTGACTTAGAGATCGCCCTCCTACTCCCTCTCCCATGAGCTACCCAACTCCAAAACCCCACTACCACACTAACATGAGCCTCTATCCTAATTCTCCTCCTCACCCTAGGACTAGTATACGAATGAATTCAAGGGGGCCTAGAATGAGCAGAATAAGAAAGTTAGTCTAATTAAGATAGTTGATTTCGACTCAACAGATTATAGCTCACACCCTATAACTTTCTTTATGACCCTACTCCACTTAAGCTTCTACGCAGCCTTTACCCTAAGCAGCCTAGGCCTAGCCTTCCACCGAACTCACCTAATCTCAGCCTTACTATGCCTAGAGAGCATGATACTATCCATATACATTGCCCTATCAATATGACCCATCCAAACACAAACATCATCACCCACCCTTCTACCTATTCTTATACTCACTTTCTCCGCTTGCGAAGCAGGCACAGGACTCGCCCTGCTCGTAGCTTCCACTCGCACCCACGGCTCCGACCACCTCCACAACTTCAACCTACTCCAATGCTAAAAATCATTATCCCAACTATCATACTCCTTCCCCTGACTTTTTTATCCCCCCATAAACACTTATGAACCAACACTACAATACACAGCTTACTAATTGCCACCGTCAGCCTACAATGGTTAGTTCCCACATACTACCCAAACAAAGGCCTGACTGCTTGAACTGCTATCGACCAAATCTCTTCTCCATTACTAGTCCTATCGTGCTGGCTCCTGCCCCTGATACTCATAGCAAGCCAAAACCACCTAGAACGAGAGCCCATTACTCGCAAACGAATCTTCATCACAACAGTAATTCTAGCCCAGCCAAGCATCCTCTTAGCCTTCTCAGCCTCAGAGCTCATACTCTTCTACATCGCATTCGAAGCTACCCTAATCCCAACCTTAATCCTCATCACCCGATGAGGCAGCCAACCAGAACGACTAAACGCCGGCATTTACCTCCTATTCTACACACTTGCTAGCTCACTACCACTACTAATTGCCATCCTCCATCTACACAACCAAATCGGCACTCTATACTTCCCCATACTAAAACTCTCACACCCAACAACAACCACCTCCTGATCCAGCCTAGTAGCCAGCCTAGCCCTTCTCCTTGCCTTTATAGTCAAAGCTCCCCTATATGGCTTACACCTATGACTCCCTAAAGCTCATGTAGAAGCCCCAATTGCTGGCTCTATACTACTAGCCGCCCTCCTACTAAAACTAGGGGGCTACGGTATCATACGATTCACAGCTTTAGTAAACCCATCACTAAACAACCTCCATTACCCATTCATTACCCTAGCCTTATGAGGAGCATTAATAACCAGCGCTATTTGTCTACGACAAATAGATCTAAAATCCTTAATCGCTTACTCCTCCGTCAGCCACATAGGCCTAGTTATTGCCGCAACTATAATCCAAACCCAATGAGCATTCTCAGGTGCAATAATCTTAATAATCTCACACGGACTAACCTCCTCAATACTATTCTGCTTAGCCAACACCAGCTACGAACGAACACATAGCCGAATCCTCCTATTGACACGAGGCATTCAACCTATTCTCCCACTTATAGCCACCTGATGACTACTAGCAAACCTAACAAATATAGCACTCCCCCCAACAATCAACCTCATAGCAGAACTAACCATTATAATCGCACTCTTCAACTGATCCTCACTAACAATCCTCTTAACAGGATCCGCAATCCTACTAACCGCCTCCTACACCCTATACATGCTAATAATAACACAACGAGGAATACTCCCATCCCACATCACATCCATCCAAAACTCCACTACACGAGAGCACCTCCTCATAGCCCTGCACATAATCCCCATAATCCTCCTCATCTTTAAACCCGACCTTATTTCCGGTATCCCTATATGCAAGTATAGTTTCAACCCAAACATTAGACTGTGATTCTAAAAATAGAAGTTAAAATCTTCTTACCTGCCGAGGGGAGGTTTAACCAACAAGAACTGCTAACTCTTGCATCTGAGTATAAAACCTCAGCCCCCTTACTTTCAAAGGATAATAGTAATCCAATGGTCTTAGGAGCCACTCATCTTGGTGCAAGTCCAAGTGAAAGTAATGGATCTATCATTAATCCTAATCACCTCCATACTACTCACTCTAACTACCCTCTTCACCCCCATTATCTTCCCTCTTCTATCAGACAAACTCAAAAACACCCCAGCCACCATCACAAACACAGTAAAAACCGCCTTCCTGATCAGCCTAATTCCAATAACAATTCACATCTACTCAGGAACAGAGTGCCTACTAACTCTATGGGAATGAAAATTCATTATAAACTTCAAAATTCCCATCAGCCTAAAAATAGACTTCTACTCCCTCACATTCTTCCCAATCGCCCTATTCGTATCATGATCCATCCTACAATTCGCAACATGATACATGGCCTCAGACCCATTCATCACAAAATTCTTCACTTACCTCCTGTTATTCTTAATTGCAATACTCATCCTAATCATTGCCAACAACCTATTTATCCTATTTATTGGCTGAGAAGGCGTAGGCATTATATCCTTCCTCTTAATTAGCTGATGACACGGCCGAGCAGAAGCTAACACCGCCGCCCTCCAAGCCGTACTATACAACCGAGTCGGAGACATCGGCCTAATCCTCTGCATAGCCTGACTAGCCTACTCCACAAACACCTGAGAAATTCAACAACTCACTTCCCCACACCAAACCCCTACTCTTCCCCTTCTAGGCCTCATTTTAGCCGCAACAGGCAAGTCCGCACAATTCGGCCTCCACCCCTGACTCCCAGCCGCCATAGAGGGCCCAACTCCTGTATCCGCACTACTGCACTCTAGCACCATAGTAGTTGCTGGCATCTTCCTCCTTATCCGAACCCACCCTCTATTCAACAACAACCAAACCGCCTTAACCCTTTGCCTCTGCCTCGGCGCCATCTCCACCTTATTCGCAGCCACATGCGCCCTAACTCAAAACGACATCAAAAAAATCATTGCCTTCTCCACCTCGAGCCAACTAGGCTTAATAATAGTAACCATTGGATTAAACCTCCCACAACTAGCCTTCTTCCACATCTCAACCCACGCATTCTTCAAAGCCATACTATTCCTATGCTCTGGCTCTATCATCCACAGCCTTAACGGAGAACAAGACATCCGAAAAATAGGAGGCCTACAAAAAATACTACCAACAACCACTGCATGCCTGACTATCGGTAACCTCGCCCTAATAGGAACCCCATTCCTCGCAGGCTTCTACTCAAAAGACCAAATCATCGAAAACTTAAACACCTCCTACTTAAATGCCTGAGCCCTCATTCTAACCTTACTAGCCACATCATTTACCGCGGTATATACAATTCGTATAATTGTACTAGTACAAGCTGGCTTCACACGAATTCCCCCACTTACACCAATAAACGAAAACAACCCCCTAGTAACCTCCCCAATTACCCGACTCGCCCTAGGAAGCATCACAGCAGGATTCCTCATCACCTCCTATATCCCTCCCACAAAAACACCGCCCATAACCATGCCTCTATCAATCAAAATCACAGCCCTACTAATCACAGCCCTAGGAATTGCAATCGCATTAGAGCTATCAAAAATAACCCAAACTCTCATCCTAACTAAACAAACCCCAACGTACAACTTCTCCATCTCCCTAGGATACTTTAACCCCCTAGTACACCGACTTAGCACAACGAACCTCTTGGCCGGAGGACAAAACATCGCCTCCCACCTTGTAGACTTATCCTGATTCAAACTACTAGGACCAGAAGGACTGGCCGAATCACAACAAACAATGGCTAAAACCGCTACATCCTTACACTCCGGTTTAATCAAAGCCTACTTAGGAACCTTTGCCCTTTCAATCCTTATCCTCCTAATATCCATATACTAGACCCCACTTAATGACACCCAATCTTCGTAAAAACCACCCTCTCCTAAAAATCATCAACGATTCTCTAATCGACCTTCCAACCCCATCCAACATCTCAACCTGATGAAACTTTGGATCACTTCTAGGCATCTGCCTCATTACACAAATCGTCACAGGCCTACTGCTGGCTATACACTACACAGCCGACACTAGCCTAGCCTTCGAATCCGTTGCCCACATGTGCCGAAACGTCCAATTCGGCTGACTGATCCGAAACCTACACGCAAACGGAGCCTCATTCTTCTTCATCTGCATCTACTTCCACATCGGCCGAGGAATTTACTACGGCTCCTACTTAAATAAAGAGACATGAAATGTTGGGGTCGTACTACTACTCGCACTTATAGCCACTGCCTTCGTAGGCTACGTCCTACCCTGAGGCCAAATATCGTTCTGAGGAGCTACAGTAATCACAAACCTATTCTCAGCCATCCCATACATCGGACAAACCCTAGTAGAATGAATGTGAGGAGGGTTCTCAGTAGATAACCCAACCCTGACTCGATTCTTTGCAATCCACTTCCTCCTACCATTTGTCATCGCAGGCCTTACACTAGTCCATCTTACCCTACTCCACGACACAGGGTCAAACAATCCCCTAGGAATCCCCTCAGACTGCGACAAAATCCCATTCCACCCCTACTACACCATCAAAGACATCCTAGGATTCGTACTTATATTCGTCCCCCTAGCTGCTCTAGCCCTGTTCGCCCCCAACCTATTAGGGGACCCAGAAAACTTTACACCAGCTAACCCCCTAGCAACCCCCCCACACATTAAACCCGAATGATACTTCTTATTCGCCTATGCTATCCTCCGATCCATCCCAAACAAACTAGGCGGTGTACTAGCCCTAGCCGCCTCAGTTCTAGTGCTATTCCTCATCCCCCTATTACACACATCCAAACTACGCTCAATAACCTTTCGTCCCCTATCACAAATCCTCTTCTGAACACTAGTAGCCAACCTCCTAATCCTTACTTGAGTAGGCAGCCAGCCAGTTGAACACCCCTTCATCATCATCGGACAACTAGCCTCAATCTCCTACTTCACGATCATCCTAGTCCTATTCCCCCTTGTGTCCATCCTAGAAAACAAACTATTCAAACTGTAATTTACTCTAATAGTTTATAAAAACATTGGTCTTGTAAACCAAAGATTGAAGATTATACCCCTTCTTAGAGTTACCCCCATATTAAAGGAGCCCCCCCTTCCCCCCCACAGGCCCTTTTCATATATTCTTAAGGCATGTGGTACTTTGCATTAAACTTATCTACCCCATCAGGCATTAAGTCAATGTAGGATCTTCCACCTATTCCCCAACCTCTCTTCCAACCCAATCCCAAACATTTCACCCCATGAGATAATGTTCCAAGGGTCAATCCTCCCCCCCATTCCTCCCCAAGTACCCTCCAACCCAGGTGATCTTCCTCCATTCCAATACACGCGTCACATGAGATCGAGCTTGCTTAGTCGTGATTAACACTTACCTCCTAGTACACGGATGAATGTCCCAGTACACCTTTGAATGCTCCTAGTCATACCATTCGCCCACCTCCTAAAACATATCCCTCTCCAACAGCCTTCAAGCACTCCCAAGCCAGAGAACCTGGTTATCTATTAATCGTGATCCTCACGAGAACCGAGCTACTCAACGTCTGTTCTGCTTTCGGTTATTGTCTTCAGGGGCATACTTTCCCTCTTACCCTCGAAGCCCAACTTGCTCTTTTGCGCCACCCGTGGTAACTTCAGGTCCATAACCCGTTACCTCCTACCTCCTTGCTCTTCACAGATACAAGTGCTGGGGGATGAATACTCCTCCCTCTTTTCGTTATCGCGGCATTTCCCCTCCTTTCCTCTTTGTTTCTTTTAGGGGTCCTTTCAATAAACCCTTCCAGTGCGTAGCAGGAGTTATCTTCCTCTTGACATGTCCATCACATGACTACCGAGCTGCGTACCGCCCAGAGCGCCCCCTAAGTGTCATGGTTGAAGGATAAGTTCGTCTCAAACTTGACACTGATGCACTTTGACCTCATTCATGGCCCTCGCGCTTTATCCCTTACCAGGCACTGAATAATGCAATGGTTACCGGGCATAACTACTATATTTACAATCTCTTGGGACTTTCAGCTAAACTCAACTTTTTTCATCCATTCTTTTTATCTTGTCAATTTTTTCATTCGTTTACACAAAAATTTAACTACAACTTCCTACAATCGTACCAAATCTTTTATCATTCATTCATCACACCAACTTTCTTTTATTCTTTCACTCAACTTTATATGAAACCCCCCTACCTTTTACCCTCCCGGCCGGCCCGCTTTCAAAGAGAAGGGGGTTCAACCCTCATCACCAACTCCCAAAGCTGGCATTTTAATTAAACTACTCTTTGAACACCCTAAACAGCCCGAATCGCCCCCCGAGACAACCCTCGCACAAGTTCCAACACTACAAACAAGGTCAACAACAACCCTCACCCACCAACCAAAAACAACCCTGCACCCCACGAATAAAACACCGCTACCCCACCAAAATCCAACCGAACCAATGCTAGACCCTCATTATTCACCGTCCCCGCATCTACCAAAAACTCATAAGCCCCACTTAGAACAACCCCTACCACTACAACTAACCCTATACCAAACCCATACCCAACAACCCCTCAATCTCCCCAAGCCTCAGGATAAGGATCCGCCGCTAACGACACCGAATAAACAAACACTACTAACATCCCTCCCAAATAAACCATAACCAACACCAACGACACAAACGAAACCCCTAAACTCACCAACCACCCGCACCCAGCAATAGACGCCACAACCAACCCACCACCCCATAATAAGGGAGAAGGGTTGGACGAAACGGCCAGCCCTCCCAAAACAAAGAACAAGCTCAACAATAAGACAAATTTTATCATAAATTCCCGCCCGGCCTCTCTCCGGGATCTAAAGCCTGAAAAGCTCTCGTTAACAAAAATTTAACTACAGGAACGGCCCCCCCCTTCCCCCCCGCAAATTATTTTCTAGTGCGGACTAAGGTATGTGGTACTTTGCATTAAACTTATCTACCCCATCAGGCATTAAGTCAATGTAGGATCTTCCACCTATTCCCCAACCTCTCTTCCAACCCAATCCCAAACATTTCACCCCATGAGATAATGTTCCAAGGGTCAATCCTCCCCCCCATTCCTCCCCAAGTACCCTCCAACCCAGGTGATCTTCCTCCATTCCAATACACGCGTCACATGAGATCGAGCTTGCTTAGTCGTGATTAACACTTACCTCCTAGTACACGGATGAATGTCCCAGTACACCTTTGAATGCTCCTAGTCATACCATTCGCCCACCTCCTAAAACATATCCCTCTCCAACAGCCTTCAAGCACTCCCAAGCCAGAGAACCTGGTTATCTATTAATCGTGATCCTCACGAGAACCGAGCTACTCAACGTCTGTTCTGCTTTCGGTTATTGTCTTCAGGGGCATACTTTCCCTCTTACCCTCGAAGCCCAACTTGCTCTTTTGCGCCACCCGTGGTAACTTCAGGTCCATAACCCGTTACCTCCTACCTCCTTGCTCTTCACAGATACAAGTGCTGGGGGATGAATACTCCTCCCTCTTTTCGTTATCGCGGCATTTCCCCTCCTTTCCTCTTTGTTTCTTTTAGGGGTCCTTTCAATAAACCCTTCCAGTGCGTAGCAGGAGTTATCTTCCTCTTGACATGTCCATCACATGACTACCGAGCTGCGTACCGCCCAGAGCGCCCCCTAAGTGTCATGGTTGAAGGATAAGTTCGTCTCAAACTTGACACTGATGCACTTTGACCTCATTCATGGCCCTCGCGCTTTATCCCTTACCAGGCACTGAATAATGCAATGGTTACCGGGCATAACTACTATATTTACAATCTCTTGGGACTTTCAGCTAAACTCAACTTTTTTCATCCATTCTTTTTATCTTGTCAATTTTTTCATTCGTTTACACAAAAATTTAACTACAACTTCCTACAATCGTACCAAATCTTTTATCATTCATTCATCACACCAACTTTCTTTTATTCTTTCACTCAACTTTATATGAAACCCCCCTACCTTTTACCCCCATGAAAAAATCAAACAAAAATACAAACACCATTTACAAAAACAACAC